TTACATGCCATTTTCAATCTGACAATAGAAGGGCTTGCATAGTCATAGTCACACCACTTCAATTTGGATCGAAAAAGGATCAGTTCAATTAGTCTTCTTCACAACATACATACTCTTACTAAGAACTAGTAATAGGATAGGATACAAGCAATTCCCGACATCTCGCGGAAAAACAGTATAAATAAAGCAAGAAAAAGGCTTTCCATGATTTTTTTGGATAATACAATACATCACTGCGTCGATCAACCAAAATTCGTTTCTTTTTGATAACTTGATGAATCCATGGGTCTAGAAATTCATTTCGGACAATTGAACCTTCTCAAACTGTTTCTTTTTAAGAACCAAAAAGATTTGTGCCAGAGTAACAGATGCCAAAAAGAACAACAAACCTTGGACACGTAATGGATCTTGAAGTACTATTTCTGCATCTCCCTGACCAAATCCACCCACATTAGGATTACTTGTTAATGGTTGATCAAGTTTGATGGATTCACCCTCTGAAACAAGAAGTTCTGGTCCTGGAGGTATAATGTCAACCACCTGGCGCCCGTCCGATGCATCAGCTATAGATATTTCATATCCTCCTTTTTCTTTACGTACAATTTTACTTATTATACCTGCAGCTGTAGCATTATAGACTGTATTATTACTCTTGCTTCCATCGGGATAAATCTGACCCCTCCCCCTGTTGCCACCTACATATATAGGATATTTTAAGAAGTGAACGTCTTTCTTAGTAGCAGGGTCCGGGGAAAGAATAGGAAAGACAATTTCCCTATATTTTTGACCAGGAACAGGACCTATTACAAGAATATTTCTTTTATCGGGACGATAGCTCTGAAAAGACAGATTGCCTATCTTTTCTTTCATCTCGGGAGAGATACGATCGGGAGGGGCTAATTCGAATCCCTCAGGTAAAATAAGAACAGCCCCTACGTTCAAACCCCCCTTTTTACCATTAGCAAGAACTTGTTTCAGTTGTGAATCATAAGGGATTCGAACAACTGCTTCAAATACAGTATCCGGGAGTACCGCTTGTGGAACCTCAATATCTACTGGTTTATTAGCTAAATGGCAATTGGCGCATACAATACGCCCAGTTGCTTCTCGTGGATTTTCATAACCCTGCTGCGCAAAAATAGGATATGCATTTGAAATAGATGTCCGAGTTATTACATATATCATGATCAATACGGAAATAGATCGAGTTATCGGTTCCTTTACCCAAGAAAACGTATTTCTATTTTGCATGGTCCAATCATTGATCCCGGAAATTTCTACAATAAATTAGGTAGGTAGCTAGCCTAGTTCCCTATCCACGATTCTGTCATTGGACTGGAATAATTGTACTAGAATATAGGGGGAATCGAATCCCCTGCACGGGTAGAAGTATAAAGTGAGTCAGATTCAAAATGGTTTGTTTATGTACAAAGTCACACTATGGTTTGATTCATATCAGCGGATCAAATGAGTTCTTCATTCATTCATTGAATGATAAATCACTACAAGTGAAGGAGATACACGATTTAAATAATGGAAGATCCAATATTTTAAAATTGTATCTAGAATGACTGGAAAAGTAGAAACAAGACCAGATATAATTTGATCATTATGAGCAAATCCAAAATCTTTGTAGACCAAACCAATCATTAGTTCCCAACCATGGGGTGAGTGGAATCCAATACATAAATCCGTTAATAAAAGAATAGAAAAAGCTTTTATTGTGTCACTTAAGTTATAGAGGAATTCCTGAACCCAAGAATTCAGAATAACAAGTTCTTCATTACACAAAATAGAATAACCACTTAGAATAACGAAACAGATTATATTTGCCAAAAAATGCAAAATTATATGGATATGCTCTTCATTTTGTATTTTCACCAATTTGATCGTTTCTTTGTAGATTCCTATACGAAGCTTTTTTATCTGTCTTTCGGGGTACTCCTTTACCAGTTCGTCTAGCAGAAGTAGTTCTTCTAATTCTATGAATCTTTCTAGAACGTTTTTTTCTTGAATATCATTCAAAAAAGTTTCGGATTGCCTGGTATTCCACCAATTAGTAACCCAAGGTTCTAGACTTTTATTAAATGAGAAAGATATCCACCACGGAAAAAAGACTATAGATGCAAGATATGGAAGCGGAGTCAATGCTTTCTTTTTTGGCACTTTGAATCTGTTCTGTGAATTGTTAATGAACCTACTTCATTCGTAAACTCCGTCTGATCTGATATTTCTATGAAGCATGAGTTCTATAAAAAGGTATGGAACCTGTGGATCTATTCCCTCTTTTTTGATCGTTTAGTCCTCATATCCAGAAGATATATATATAACTAACTATATCTATATCTATATAGTTAGTTAGAATGAAAAGGTCCCTTTCGAGTGAAGAAATGATCCAATATTGTTCCAGATAGATATTTCAATGGATCAAATTGACCCCATTGTCTCTTCATTTGTTTCTTTCGATGAATGCCTGAACTGAAAGTCCACTTCACTTAAAGAAGTAATGAATATTATTCGGATTTCGAGACGAAAGAAAGAAATCCCCTTGGTTAATCAAAAATTTCAAAATGTTTCACTAGTCACCCACACCACAGGAGTCGTTTAGGGGGTATTTCTGACGAATATTGATGATAAAATCCGAAATGGACGCGGAAACGAGAGAAAAATTGGATATTTATGAGAGATCAAATCGTTTAGTTATCAAGGAACAAAAGAAGGGATAAAAAGAAAGATCTCTTGAAAAAGGAGAGAGAATTTATGAGAGATAATCCATCTGTATATAACGTATTAAAACGACGTATTGATTGAACAAAGTATTGCCCTAAAAAGATGAATTCTGTACAGTATTCCGAAACGTTCTGCTCTGATATGTATGATGAATACAATACATACTTATTTGACTTTATCCTAGTCTAAAAAATGGAGTTCCATATGATGCATAAAAAATCCTTTTGGTGAAAAAAAAAAAGCGTCTTATTATGGTTCTTCTATATACGTCTGCTTGCTTTATTCTATGGGCCAGGGCGGTATTGTATTACCAACAGAACGGGGGAAATAGAATCTAACGCGGTTTGTTCGAATAAACAAAGAAACCTCGGATCTATTTTTAAGGGAGGATTTCTGAGTTCCTTCCCTCATACTGAAAAAATATTCATTATTCAGTTCATTTCAAAATACTTCAATTGGTACGCGCAAAAAATAGGCCGATTCCGCAGCTTTTTGTTCCATTTCTCGTGGAGTTAAATTCTCATCAGTACGAGTCAAGGGAATGGCCCCCTGGCCTCTAATGTCCATATAAAGGACACGACGAGGATAAATACCCCCCTTAATTTCCATTCTGATGGACTGGATATCTCTCATAAAGACTCGTAGGAAGATGCGACGATTTATTCCAGGGAATCCCCAACGAAAAATACACACGATTCCTTCTTTTCTATCGAATCGATCATAACCACTACCTACATTCCACAAAATTGTGGACCACAAATAAGAACTAATGAACAGACCAGCAATCCCATAGAAAGACATCACGATCCCTTGGGGGAAAAAATTGATTTGTTGAGATGGGAATAGGGATATGAGATTCCGACCAAGATAACTGGAAATTCCAACCAATAAGAATCCTAGCGAGCCTAAAAAAAGGATACAGGCCCAGCAGAAATTACTTGTTTTTCGAGACCCCGTTATCAGTTCTATCCATATACGTTCTGATCGCCAGTTCATACTAGATCCAGTTGTATTCTATTGAAATTGAGAGAATAAGCTAAGCCAAATGAAATGGATTTGCCTTTCTTATACGATTTTTTTTTGCTCTCGAAGTAACTCTCATCAGCTAGCACTATTATTATGTGATCCATTAGGAGTAATTCATCAAATTGGATTGGTTAGAAGTAAAATAAGAAAATACCCTTCATACGATTCTACTATGTATATCTACATAACATATAGATAAACTGACTTTATATCTCCGACCCACTGATTTCTTTTTTGAAAACAGTTATACCTGTATATACTTGATTCATATATCATGTATCTACACGAAATGCATAACTGCTTTTTTTATTTGTGTTCGGAAGGAGCTACATGTCGTACCATATTCTACGAAATCGATATCTATATTATGATCCAAGCCCAAGTGATCAAAATAAATTGATGAGATTTGCTTACATCAAACCTAAACGATCTTGTTTTTTTGAACATGAAGAGATAAAGACACCATTGCAATTGCCGGGAATACTAGGCCTACTAAAGGCACAAAAATAGAGGGTAAGTTGAGATCTGTCATAGAACGGGTGCCTCGATTAAATATTTGTACCTGTTATGTTATAAAGATATCTTATAATAAGTATATTATAAGTATGATAAGTATATCATAAGTGCAAGGAATGTAGAACTAAATAAGTGTGCCTATTCACCTTTCTACACGAAATAGGTGTATGATAATCTATTTTTTTTTATTAGTTCTCCCGTCCTTAATCTTCTAATAAATAAAATAAAAAAAAAATAATAAAGAGTTTTTCTTATGAGTTCCTCAAGGATTCGTTAGGATCCAATCTAAAACAACGGGGATTCCTTGTCCAAAATGTGGGTTCTCGGGAGATATAGAAATATGCAACACTTCGATTAGAAATTTTCATTATTCTAATTTTGATTATTCTATATCTTAACTTAATACGTAATAAGGGAACAGAGAATTCCTTTTATTTTCCTAATTCATTCTATTCCTCTAAAAGAAGGAAGAATTCCCTCCTTTCCCCTGTTAATATAGGGGGTTCCTGATTACTAATCAGTAGTACTGTACGAAAATCAGGGATAGGAGAAAAATAGATTCGATCTGGAAAAAAAAAACGAAAAGTCATTATTCAAAACTTCTGATTTGATTATTACTATGGAACTGTGCACTTATGTAACCAAAGAAAACTCCATTCTTCTTATTGTTACTTTTATTCCGATGAACTCCAATTCGTTGCAAATAATTGAGGCTAGTGCTTTGAATTTTGATTCAAAGGAAAGAAACCGTGTAGCTGAAATAACTCACTCAGAACACTTTTTAAAGGATTACGTGGTACGATTAGATCGAATAAGCCCTTATGGAATAAATACTCAGCCGCTTGTGAACCTTCGGGTACTGTTTTATTCAATGTTTGTTCAATTACTCTTTTACCCGCAAAAGCAATGTAGGCATTGGGTTCGGCAATAATGATATCCCCCAACATACCAAAACTGGCGGTTACTCCACCGGTTGTAGGAGATGTAAGGATTGATACATAAAATAACTTTTTATTTGATTGATAATCGTATGAAGCAGAAGATATTTTAGCCATTTGCATCAAGCTCAAACTTCCTTCTTGCATGCGTGCTCCCCCAGAAGCACACACCATAATGACGGGTAGGGATCTATTAGTAGCATACTCGACCAAACGGGTAATTTTCTCGCCTACTACAGATCCCATACTACCTCCCATGAACTGAAAATCCATAACCCCAATTGCTATAGGAATACCGTTTAGTTTACCTACGCCTGTTTGAACAGCCTCAGTTAAACCTGTCTTTCTTTGATAAGAATCGAGACGATCTTTATAAGGTTCCTCCTCCGAGTGAAATTCAATGGGGTCGATAGAGACCATGTCCTCATCCATAGGATCCCAAGTGCCCGGATCAATCGAAAGTTCGATTCTATCTGAACTACTCATTTTCAAATGATATCCACATTGTTCACAAATATTCATTTTTGACCGAAAAAATTTCTTATAATTTAATCCATAACAATTTTCGCATTGAACCCATAAATGTCTGTATTTTTTATTTATATCGAAATCATTCGATTTTCCTCTTATATTGAAATCGCTGTCATTACTGCTAATTTTGATACTGGAACTCCCACTGTCACTACCACTTAAACTTTCACTACAAATGAAACTATAAATGTAACTATCATTGTAATTGTCACTACTACTTGAAATGTAACTATCAATACTGATTTCAGAGCGAAGATAACTATCAATGCAATTATTAATGTACTTATTCCAACTATATTTAGTATCATACATGTAACTATCATAGTCGTGATTGTCGTCCTTCGATCTACTATTCAGATAACTAGAAAAAGAACTTTCTAGGTCACTCAGAAAAGAACTATCATTGTCAATCTCAAAAATCTGATTTTCAATATCAAAATATACGGAATAGGTGTCACCATTACTATCCCTAACTAAAAAAGTGTCATCAGAAATAAAACTCCAAATGTCCATGACACCGAATAAATGATCAACATTACTGCAACTATAGCTGTTCCTATCACTCCAATTAGGAATATTTTTATCTGTATCATTTATAATGGGGTCTTCACTTCCACTGGTATTTCCAATAGGACGACCAAAACTGTCCATTGATTTACTTAGCCCGCGCCAGTGTTCTAACTTCTTGTTAGACAACATTGAATTGAACCACCACTTTTCCATAGAACCTTCCCCTATTTGAATGAAAATACAATAGATGAATAGTCATTCGATGAATAATCAGTTTCCTATTTTATTTCCTATCGGAATAAGCATATAAATTCAATCACTAAGGTTATGAAATTAAGTAATATAATAGCGAGTAAGTATTGAAATAAATGATTTTTTTATGGAAATCTGGAGTATTAATTTAATATGATGGAACCCTTTCTTCCATTCTAAATTAAATAGAAAGAAGGATAGGTTTCTCCCATGTTGTGTTGTATACAAATTCGTATTGACAAGGAAAAGATAAATTATTTCTTCCTCACTAGGAAGAAATAATTTATTTTCGTATAATCTCGTACTCTTATAATATAAGAAAATAAGAAGTTTCTATTGCAACACGGAATGAAAAGGACAATATACAGGATGGGTGGAAGAAGTTGTGACCCTTGGCTTGCTTGATTTATGGTCCTAAACTGTGGGATATAAAAAAAAGGATCCACCAATCCTAAGGATCCATAGTATTAATTATGGATCCAACAATAGAAGCGTTAAGTTTTCGATCTGATCTTTCATTTATATCTTTTCTATCTTAGGCAAGGTACACACATATATTATATATAATATCATGCAAAATATATGCAAATACATAGGATCTTCATTCTTTTCTTTAGTTTCTTCGATTTTCTTCGGCTCAATCCTTTTTTTTAGTAAAAGATTGGGCCGAGTTTAATTGCAATTAGGGGAACGAACGAGAACTACTGGATTACAAAGTATCCATTGCTTCGAATTCGAATTTGATCTCCTTCCATACCTCACAAGCAGCCGCTAGTTCCGGGCTCCATTTAGCAGCGTCACGAATAATTTCATTCCCTTCACGAGCAAGATCACGTCCTTCATTACGAGCTTGTACACACGCTTCTAAAGCCACACGATTAGCTACTGCGCCAGGTGCATTTCCCCAAGGGTGTCCTAAAGTTCCTCCACCGAACTGTAGTACGGAATCATCCCCAAAGATCTCAGTCAGGGCAGGCATATGCCAAACGTGAATACC